ACGATTGCTATCCATAATGGAAAGGAACATTTACCTATTTATATAAATAATGATATGATCGGCCACAAATTAGGAGAATTTGCACCTACTTTAAATTTTCGAGAACATACAAAAAACGATAATAAATCTCGTCGTTAAAAAGAGTTAAAATATAGAGATGTTTATAATTGATTAGTAGGAGGAGAATTTTATGGTCATAAAGGAGAACAAAACAGAAGTATACGCTTTAAGTCAACATATCTCTATGTCTGTTCACAAAGCGAGAAGGGTCATTGACCAAATTCGTGGACGTTCTTACGACGAAACACTTATGATATTAGAACTCATGCCTTATCGAGCATGTTATCCTATTTTTAAAGTAGTTTATTCGGCAGCAGCAAATGCTAGTTCCCTTCTTGGTTCTAACGAAACAGATTTAGTCATTAGTAAAGCTGAAGTCAACGAGGGTACTACTATGAAGCGACTAAAACTTCGAGCGCGAGGACGTAGTTATCGGATAAAAAAACCGACCTGCCATATAATGATTGTAATGAAAGATATCTCCATAAGTGAATATGAAGAGACATTCTGGTTCAAGCCAGAGAAATTTTTTGAAACAGACTCTATGCAAGAGTTCAAAAAAACGAAAGGGAAAAAGCAGTATAGAACTAGAGAAGAGCACGATATGTATAATAATGGGGGAACATGGGACAAAAAATAAATCCACTTGGTTTCAGACTTGGTACAACTCAAAGTCATTATTCCCTTTGGTTTGCACACCCCAAAAAGTATTCAGAAAATTTACAAGAAGATGCAAAAATAAGAGATTATATCAAGAATTATATACAAAAAAAGATGCAAATCTACTCCGTCGTCGAAGGAATTACACGTATAGAGATTCAAAAACAAATCGATGTAATCAAAATTAAAATCTATACAGCATCCCCAAAATTATTTAAGGAAAAGCGACCGCGAGAAATCGAAGAATTACAGAGAAATTTACAAAAAGAATTTTTTTGTGTGAACCGAAAATTTAACCTTGCTATCATAAGAATTGCAAAGCCTTATAGAAATCCTACTATTCTTGCAGAATTTATCGCCGACCAATTAAAGAAGAGAGTTTCATTTCGAAAAGCAATGAAAAAAGCAATTGAATTAACTGAACAAGCAAATACAAAAGGAATTCGAGTACAAATTGCAGGACGTATTGACGGAAAAGAAATTGCGCGGGTTGAATGGATCCGAGAAGGTAGAGTTCCCCTACAAACCATTCAAGCGAAAATCGATTATTGTTCCTATCCAGTTCGAACTATTTCTGGGATATTAGGCATTAAAATTTGGATATTTATTGATGGAGAATAAGAAACTTTTTCTGGACCTTCCCTTCTAGTTGCTAATACTAAAAAACGAGAAAGCCATTTCTTCTTTTTCTGTTCAATCCAAAACCAAAAAATTTTTTGAATTTGTAATTATTCGTAATTCTATCGGGTTGAATAAAAATTCAATTGAATGCTTGCTATAATTGCTATGCTTAGTGTGTGACTCGTTGGTTTTTTCGGGTTAGTAAAAAAAAGCCACTGATAGTCGAAACTAATAACTCTAGAAAAATACCCAATTCATCACTTCGCATTATCTGGATCCAAAGAACCGGTCAAGATATGACAGATCAGTCATATCCTTGGAGCAACTGAAACCTTTTTGCCTAAATAAAAACAAAAAATAAGATTCTAAGTTGTGAATCAAAATAGAGAAAAGAAAATAAGGGTGTGGATAAATGGAAGGATGAGAGAAAGAAAGAAAACGACGATTGATGCTATCTAATTCCAATATGGAATATGTAAGGTCTATGAGCCGTCTCATAAAAAGGGCAATGTAAGAAAGCATTAAGACAGATTCATCCATACTAAAATGAATCCGCCCAGAGAACAAAAAAATCAAGAGCTTCGAGTCAATAAAGACTGAGAAGATTGACTCACGCACAACTTTCATTGAGCTCCATTGCAGAATTCAGACCTAAACATTAAGTAAGAAGCGATGAGAACGACGGAACCTGTGGATCTCAAAAATTCGATTGAACACGAATTCTAATGATTCATTGATCTGGATGGCGGAACGGACCCGAGACCAATTCATCTATTCGAAAAAGTTAGAAATTATGGCTACAACCGAAATCGAAATTGAATTGAAAGAGTCAACATTCGCCCGCGAAACCTTTCTTTTCTTGGATTACTAAATTTGGGTCAATTAAAGATGCTAAGGCGGTTAAATTCAAGGAGAAAACAAAAGAAAGATTCATTTTAAGATTCTCAAAACTAATAAAATTATATATATCTATATTTCATAGAAATAGTTCTTTTAGGTCTTTCACTATACGATAGAAAGAAGATACAAATTACTACCAGATTTGAGATCGATTCGCTGAACTCCATACTTCGATATATTATATATACTTATGAAATCAATGGATATCGTATGAACTACAAGCCTATCTTAATTCAAATTCTATTCTATCTAAATTTCCTTTTAATTCCCTATTTTGGAATCTTTTTATTCGCGAGGAGCCGGATGAGAAGAAACTCTCACGTCCGATTCTGGAGTAGAGATGGAATTCAAACCCAACCATCAACTATAACCCCAAAAGAACCAGATTCCGTAAACAACATAGAGGAAGAATGAAGGGAATTTCTTATCGAGGTAATTATATTTGTTTCGGTAAATATGCTCTTCAGGCACTTGAACCCGCTTGGATCACATCTAGACAAATAGAAGCAGGTCGACGGGCAATGACACGAAATGCACGCCGCGGTGGAAAAATATGGGTCCGTATATTTCCAGACAAACCGGTTACAGTCAGAGCCGCAGAAACACGTATGGGTTCGGGTAAAGGATCGCCTGAATATTGGGTAGCTGTTGTTAAACCAGGTCGAATACTTTATGAAATCGGTGGCGTAACAGAAAATATAGCTAGAAGGGCTATTTCAATAGCAGCGTCCAAAATGCCTATACGAACTCAATTCATTCTTTCGGGATAAAATTTGGAAATGTAAAAGAAAAAGGCAAAAGCAAAAAAAATCGCTTTTGGGGATACAAACGAATCGAAGGTGCAGGTTTGGTTTTTTGGACAAACAATATTTCTTTTTTTCTTCGCCCTTTACTTTGCCTAAAAAAAATAATCAAAAAAATGATATGATTCAACCTCAGACCTATTTGAATGTAGCGGATAACAGCGGAGCTCGCAAATTGATGTGTATTCGAATCATAGGAGCTAGCAATCGTCGATATGCTCATATTGGTGACGTTATTGTTGCTGTGATCAAAGAAGCAGTTCCGCAAATGTCGCTAGAAAGATCAGAAGTGGTCAGAGCTGTAATTGTACGTACTTGTAAAGAACTCAAACGCGACGACGGTATGATAATACGATATGATGACAATGCCGCAGTTGTCATTGATCAAGAAGGCAATCCAAAAGGCACTCGAGTTTTTGGTGCGATTGCAGAGGAATTGAGACAGTTCAATTTTACCAAAATAGTTTCATTAGCTCCCGAAGTATTATAAAACGAGACCCTAATCTAGTTCCATGATAATATCATTCCAGAAAGAATATAATTATGTTTAGGGTAGTTATTTGAAAGAAATCAATTAAGATTCAGTTAGTAGATTGTGTCTCACGCATATACCTTGAAAAATGCATAGTCATAACCAAAGAAAAAACAAGAAAAACATGTTGATTATATCCAAATTGGGAGGGACCAATACTTTAATTCATTATGGCTAAGGATACTATTGCTGACATACTAACCTCGATACGAAATGCTGAGATGAATACAAAAAGAGTGGTTCGAATAGCATTTACGAATCTCAGCGAAAGTCTTGTTCAAATACTTTTACGCGAGGGTTTTATCGAAAACGTGAGAAAACATCGAGAAAACAACAAATCTTTTTTGGTTTTAACCCTACGCTATAGAAGGAATCGGGACGAGCCTTATAGAAATCGAAAAGTTTTAAATTTAAAACGCATCAGTCGACCCGGTCTACGAATCTATTCTAACTCTCAACGAATTCCTAGAATTTTAGGCGGGATGGGGATTGTAATTCTTTCTACTTCTCGAGGTCTAATGACAGACCGAGAGGCTCGATTAGAAAGAATAGGTGGAGAATGTTTGTGTTATATATGGTAATACTTCTAATATCCAAATGAAATTCGCAACTTTCTATTTGTGACAAAGAAAGGGGACAGGTTGTCTAATATCGTATCTCATCTACGACCTCATCTTTGAAAACGACATCTATGGTTTTAGATCGTCCATAATAAAGAAGTTGATCCAGAACAAAAGAGGTTTTCGTTTAACTGAAAAACAGAAATCGATTCTGGAAAGTTTAATTAAAGAATCCGTTCTCAACGACATCTTTGGGGTTCATTTAGATAATAATGATCTAATTCTCGGTTATATTTCGGGAAAGCTACCACTTAGGTTTATTATAATACAACGAGTCTTCAATTAGTCGAATTTTTGACTTTGCGAAAAATAAGAATCAAAAATTTCGGTATTTTTTTCAACATTAATTCAATATGATTCGAAATACAAAATTTCAAGAAACTTATTTTCTTCCAAGACGTAGATTCAGAATTAAGGTGAAAGTCGGCAAATATGAAAATAAGAGCCTCTGTTCGTAAAATTTGTGAAAAATGTCGATTAATACGCCGTCAGGGCCGAATTCGAGTAATTTGTTCCAACCCAAGGCATAAACAAAGACAAGGATAATCAACTTCGGGAAAGGCCCTATATTCAAAAATGGATAGATCCATAGATCTCTGACTCATATTTATGAGATGCTAAAATATGGCAAAAGCGAGACTGAAATTGGTTTCACGTAGGACCCGACGTCTACGTAAGAGGACGCGTAGAATACCAAAAGGGGTTATTCATGTTCAAGCAGGTTTTAATAATACCATTGTGACTGTTACAGATGTACGAGGTCAAGTGGTTTCTTCGTCCTCTGCCGGTAATTGTGGGTTCCGG